ATGCGTGTATCAGAATTAAAATGGAGCGGGTAGCGGGAATCGAACCCGCATCGTTAGCTTGGAAGGCTAGGGGTTATAGTCGACGTCGAGTCAGCTTTTCTTTTTGACGTCTCTAATTCAAAACCGAACATGAAACTTTGGTTTCATTCGGCTCCTTTATGGAAAATGGATAGATTCCCAAATCTAAGTAAAAAAAATTTTCAACCCATAACACCTATGTTAGCTTTTTTGTCTGAATGTATTCAAAACAACTCGCTTTATAGATGATCCCTCTAGAAGGGGGTAATTCTAACAAACATTTCTAGTTATTTCGTTCTCTATTTCTACTGTGCGAATCCTGAGGAAAAGAGTTGTGTTTCCACCGAGCTGAAACAATATGTTGATGGCCCTAGTAAAACAAAGTCATCATTTAATAGCTATTTCGCTTCAATTTCCCTTCTACAAAGAACAAATTGAAGATCTAGTTACGATTGAAATACACTTTTTTCTTCATCCATGGACCCTTTATTCATACTCATTCAATTGGAAGTTTTGATCCAACTAAAAAAAATTATGCTTCGCAATTCCATAATCCAATTTTCAATTTTGAATTGACTCTTGGCTACAAATCACGAGAATGTATATTCTTCCTCAAATCTGTCATTGAGAGGTAAAGGATAAAATCCTTTTAAGAAATAAAGTTTTTGCTCGGAATATGAATTAACCGAAAGACCCCTTAACTATTTAAGGGATTAATAGAACGAATCACACTTTTACCACTAAACTATACCCGCTACAATTGATTATTGTATATGAATGGAATCTTTGTCGAACAAGGGAATCCTACATAATCAAGATAGGATCAGAATAGAATTCTGAAATTTGAGCGTTGACATTTTTTGTCGGGAGAACTTGATGAGGTAGGAAAAGAAGTTTTATTAAAAAAAGGTTATATCTTTAATTTTGCTGGGGAGTTCTTTAAAGTAAAGAGCCACTGAAGTCAGAAAAAATTGTGTAAGAATCCGTAGCTCCGTTTTTTCAACCTTCCCCTCCTTTACAAGCAAATACACAATTTTCTCAAAAAAGAGGGAAAGTTTTACTCTTTCATTTTTTGAAGATACCCTTTAGCTCGATTTCTTTTACTCATATTCCACTGGTAAATTTTAGGAATTCGAGCAAATCAACTGGCTTTAGTATAAAAATCCGGAGTCTTTTTTATGGACTCAACTCAAGTGTTCAAATAAAGACTGCCCTTGAAGAAATAACGAAATTATAGTTATAATATTAAGAAATCGGATAGGTCCTTCTTTTTCCAAATAAAAAAGCAAAGACGCTTCTATCCTATACCATAAGATTAGAAATAGTCCTCCGTGTTCCTGTCGTTGTTTTTTCAATAAAATGAGTTGATCTATCATTCATTGCGTTGGAATAAAACAAGATAAAATGAGTTGATCTATCATTCATTGCGTTGGAATAAAACAAGAAATGGCCCGGCTAGGTACTGACCAGGCCGGGGAATAAAAGGAGCTTTCGGATAAAATAAGGGGGGAGATTCTGTTTTTCTTTCTATGGAAGATATACCCATTATCGAAATGAAATTCGAGTTGGATTGCTAATCCAATTTGTATCTATCTTATCTATCTATAGAATAAAGTGAAAGAAGAAAAAATACTTTTTGTCTTCAGGCGTAACATAGTAATTTTTTCAATTGGGAGAGATGGCTGAGTGGACTAAAGCGGCGGATTGCTAATCCGTTGTACGATTTATTTGTACCGAGGGTTCGAATCCCTCTCTTTCCGTTTCCTCCGATGACTTGATCTTTTTTTGCATTCAAAAAAAGATCGAGACCCTTTCATTTTATCTTATTTTATCATAGTTAAATGTCTGGAATAAAAAAACCATAATAAAATTAATAAATCAACAAGCAAGAAAAAAGCTTTTTCCTCTTTTTTTATTCCTCACGTCCAGGATTACGTCCTGGATCATTAGATAGGAATCCGAAGATAAAAAGAGAAACAAAGAATATCACTACTGTGTAAACGAAGAGTTTGAGAGTAAGCATTACACAATCTCCAAGATCTTTTTTGTAAAAAAAGGGAATAGACTATCCTTTTTTATACCACATATCCTCTTTTTACACCAAGAAACGAAGTAGTTTCTCGAAAATAAAGTAATTTTAAGAAATTCTTTTGTAATAAGATTCTTTCGGTACGGAAACGATTTTTTATGACCTAATTCTATATTGTGGGGGACCCTAAATTTAATAGGGCCCTTGAAGTAGAAGGTCAAGTTTGGGGAGGTGATCCAGATTTCTCGCGATTATCCAAGAATTCAAATGTTGGGATCGAGGGTTCAGAATGGAAGACTTAGCTGATCTTATTAATAGTTAGAATCTTTTTTATCGAAAAAATCATGCTGTAGGACAGTAGTAAAAAAATCTCATCGAAAACTTACAGCAGCTTGCCAAACAAAGGCTAAGAGAAGAAAGAGCACAGGTATTACTGGCATAACATCTACAATTGGATTGAAAAAAGCATAAGCCTCGGGCAATTTGGCGAAGAAAAAACTACTCGAATGAAGGGCAGAATTAAGACAGATACAGATCAAACTAAAGATATTAAGCATAACAAACATTTCCTTCTTGGAGATAATTGTATTTTGATTGAGTTATTGATATTAAGGAAAAAAACGGAGAAAGTAAGGTAGACCAAAATTCTTCTTTTTTTTTTACTTGCTCAATCACAAATCCTTCAATTCTCAACCGAGAACAGAAGGAGTCATACTTTCATACAATATCTTAATTGAATTCTATGTAATGATCAATAAATTAAGTGAAATTCTACAACTATATGCATTAAATCCTAGCAACAATCTACTCTATTCCATATATATTTGGGTGGGAATTGACGAATAAACAATACGGATATTAGTGTTTATTGGTGTCAAATATAAATATAAATGGGGCGTGGCCAAGCGGTAAGGCAACGGGTTTTGGTCCCGCGACTCGGAGGTTCGAATCCTTCCGTCCCAGAGCAGTCCAATTAGGTTCAAAGTGTAATGTTGAATAAAATCTAATCCCTTTTTATGAGTTCTACTGACTCTTTTCTGAATCATATCTTTCCTTTTTTTCTCGCAAAACAACTCAGGGCAAATGACATGCCGATAGAGCTAATATCCTACCTGGCTAGGAAATAGCTCATTGAGCTATTGAATTCAAAAATTAGATGGGCTCTTCCGCGTCTGCCCGTTCCGTCGATATTCCTAGTTGCTTAGAAAGACTTTATGGTCTATATCCATTTGAATTTAAAATAACGCATTCAAAGCGAAAATACGAAAAATACTCTAGCTTACTCCCCTATATCTAAAGTAAATAGGGGAGTCCAGTTATTAGAATTCTCTGTGGATTTGTCAATCTAAACTAAACAAGAAGGGGCTCTTGGGACTAATTGAATTTTCATTTCATCACTGAAATAATGATTAATTCAAAATCTATGCTATGGGTGATTGAGTTAGAAATGAGCTATCTATTAAACTTTTTTAACTACTGGCTATGATATGATTGCGAAATCCTTTAATTGATTTCACGATAAAATAATCCAAATTATATTGAAATAGAAAATATTAAAACCGAAACGCTTTTAATGATGTTTTATCAATCTTTGGTACTCGAAGAGATGTGAGTGAGATTTGTTCATTTTTATTCTATCGACTCATTTCTGGCCTTTCCAGTTCATTGGACTCGATTCTTTGGTTATTAATATTTATTTTGTTCCGGTATTATAAATATAATTAAAGACCCTTCCCTTCCTTTATTTTAGTTAGGTGTTTTTAGCTTAGTTGTTCGAGAAAGGTTGAATCTTTCATGATTTATCGTCTTGAACAATCTGTTCTGTTGAAGATGCAGATTAACTAAAAGCGTTTTTTCTTCATGTTCTTTATAAATTTTTTTGTTCATAGAATAAAAGATAGGGTTAATTAAATTGAATCCTTTGCGGAGACTTCTCCAGAAAAAAGGACCTTTCCATATGATTACTATGTACCGATTGAACCAATGACTATTCATGATTCCATATTGAATCAATTCCATACCGGCTCCAAACTCGAGGAAAGTTATGGTAAAACTTCGTTTAAAACGATGTGGTAGAAAGCAACGTGCGACTTGAAGGACATGATCGGTTGTGGATTCTTACATCCACCATTTTATAGAGGAATGAAGGTGCTCTTGGCTCGACATAGTTTGTTCTGTTTCACTAGAACAATCCCTTTTTGTTGGGTTGTAAATAGTACATGATGGAGCTCGAGCAGAAAGGATTGATTCATTTCTCAGGAGTAAGGGTCTAGGGTTAGTGTCAATCAATAAGTCGGAACAACTTCGTAAGTATATCTTCAATATAGAAATCGAAAGGATCCAATCAATTCGAGCAAACGTTTCCAAAAAAAGGAAATGGAAATTCTTTTCTTGGAATTAATTGTCAAAAAACTATTTTGATCAAAACAAAAGTGTATCGCACGGGAATCAATCCTTCATCTGATTCTTCGATAGAAAGAAATTACAAAAGGTATGTTGCTGCCGTTTTGAGAGATTAAAGATCACCGAAGTAATGTCTAAACCCAATGATTCAAAGCAACGATAAAGGATCCCGGAACAAGCAAACACCATTTTCTGTTGTCTCAACAATAGGTTCGGTCAGGGCGAGGAATAAAAAAAGGACTCTAAACAAGACAAAGCAAGGGGGTTAGAGACAGCTCAATAAATAAAATGTCTAAGCTTAAGGATTTACCTTTGAGCTCTTTGATAATTATACAACTTGAGTTATGAGTACGAATGGTTTTTTCTTTTCTGCGGGAAGAAAGAAAAAAAGGTCTAATGGATTTGATGATTTTATCAATCTATTTGGAACTATATGCATAAATTCAAATCATTCTTTCTCGAGCCGTACGAGGAGAAAACCTCCTATACGTTTCTAGGGGGGGCGTTGTTCATCTACATCTATCCCAATGAGCTATCTATCGAATCGTTGCAATTGATGTTCGATCCCGAAGAGAAGGAAGAGATCTTCAGAAAGTGGGTTTTTACGATCCGATAAAGAATCAAACTTATTCAAACGTTCCCGCTATTCTCTATTTCCTTGAAAAAGGCGCTCAACCCACAGGAACCGTTCATGATATTTCAAAGAAGGCAGAGGTGTTTAAGGAACTTCCCGTTAATCAAACGAACTTAAAATAATGAACAAAGAAAAAGAAAGCGGGGTTCCATAATGTGAACTTCCTGGAATTTCTTCGTGTTTCACTCTTTTTATTGTTCTATTTATACTAATTTACTATTTACTATTAGATTGCTTTCATATAATCCCATATTATCGATTATCGAAATAATGAATAATGAAATCTTTTTTCTTGATATGGTTTTTGTGTTAGGATGACACGACGAAAAGGGGGTTAAGCTTGCTTATTGCCCCTTTCGTTATATTCGAGTTTTTTTCTTTTGTTTTCAACGTTCATATTGACAATAGTGTATTGAACAAATATAATTGGATCGTGGATAAATAGATCTATTTATCCACGTCCCATAAGTTTTGTTTTTTACTTCATAAAAAAGCGCTTGTTAGATTTTCTGTAACACAAGAGGACCCTTTATTTATGATTTTTGAAAAAATATAAAAAGAAAATAGAATTTATCTTTATCTGGGAATTTCTTCTATTTTCATATGATTTGTTCATTTTTCTATTCAGAATCGATCCTAAAAAGTTTTTGTAGATTTGTTGCTAGTTTAATCCTTTGATGTGGACGTTCAATCTAATCTATTTCTTTTTTTATTTCGATCGTATCTACACAAAATAATTACATTATTTGGGTTGCTAACTCAACGGTAGAGTACTCGGCTTTTAAGTGCGGCTAGATTCTTTTACACATTTGGATGAAGCAACGGATTCGTCCATACCATTGGTAAAGTTTGGAAGACCACGACTGATCCTGAAAGGGAATGAATGGAAAAAATAGCATGTCGTATCAATGCAAAACTCTGAGAATTTTTCGTCCTTACCAGATTGGTACAAAATATTGTTTGAATTCTTGGAGTGTGACAAAATAAATTCACGGATGGGTCGAGTGAATAAATGGATAGAGCCCTACGGCTCCAATTATAGGGAAATAAAAAGCAACGGGCTTATATTCTTTATTTGAATGATTACCCGATCTAATTATACGTTAAAAATATATTAGTGCCTAACGTGGTAAAAGGTTCTCCTATAAGTGGATTATCTATTTTTTTATGAATCCTAACTATTCACTATATCTTCATTTTAGTATGGAGGGGAGACGAATGTGTAGAAGAAGGGGTATATTGATAAAGATTCATTTTTCCAAAATCAAAAGAGCGATCGGGTTGCAAAAATAAAGGATTTCTAACCATTATCGATTGGATTAAAAAAGGGAAGATCCGTTGATTAGCCTATCTGTCTCCGAGGTATCTAGTCTTTTATAACTATATACCTTGTTTTGACTGTATCGCACTATGTATCATTTGTGAACCAAAGAAATCCTTTGCCTTTAGTTTCAAATCGAATTGCAAATGAAGGAATTAGAAGCATATTTCAAAATAGATAGATCTCGGCAACAAGACTTCCTATATCCACTTCTCTTTCAGGAGTATATTTATGCACTTGCTCATGATCATGGTTTAAATGGATCAATTCTTTATGAATCCGTGAAAAATGTAGGTTATGATAATAAATCTAGTTCACTGCTTGTGAAACGTTTAATTACTCAAATGTATCAACAGAAAAATTTGAATTTGATAATTTCAACAAATGTTTCTAAACAAAATAAATTTGTTGCGCACAACCCAAATGTTTATTATCAAATGATATCCGAGGGGCTTGCAGTCATAGTAGAAATTCCATTTTCACTACGATTAGTATCTTTTCTAGAAGGAAAGGATATAAAAAAATCTCATAATTTACGATCAATTCATTCAATATTTCCTTTTTTAGAGGATAAATTATCACATTTAACTCATGTGTCAGATATACTAATACCCCACCCCGTCCATCTGGAAATCTTGGTTCAAATCCTGCGCTCTTGGATACAAGATGTTCCCTCTTTGCATTTATTGCGATTCTTTCTCCATGAATATCGTAATTGCTATAGTCTTATTACTCAAAATAAAGCAATTTCCCTTTTTTCAAAGGAGAATCAACGCTTTTTCTTCTTCCTATATAATTCTCATGTATATGAATGCGAATCCATATTAGTTTTTCTCCGTAAACAATCTTTTCATTTACGATCAACATCTTTTGGAATCCTTCTTGAGCGAATAAATTTCTATGGAAAAATGGAGCATCCTGTAGTAGTGTTTAGTAATGATTTTCAGACCTTCCTATGGTTGTTCAAGGATCCTTTTATGCATTATGTCAGATATCAAGGAAATTTAATTCTGGCTTCAAAGGGAAGTCCTCTTTTGATGAATAAATGGAAATGTAATCTTGTAAATTTATGGCAATGTCATTTTTCCTTGTGGG